CACTTAGCAGGTTTCCATACCAAGGCTCAATCCAATCAAGTCCGTAGCGTCTACCAATTTCGCCATATCCCCCTTTCCCTTTTCTTTGAGACCAAGATACATTTATAATTTCATCCATCTCTTTCATTTATTTCTTTTTTTGAAACCGTTGAATTCATTATCTAATGATTTCTATATCGAAAAGGCTGCTATTTTCTTTTTTTGACCATCCTATATCAGTTCATTTCTATTGGATAAACCTTGTTTATTTCAATCAGAAATAATTCTATCATTGATGTATTTTCAATTCAAGATGAATAGATATATCCCATATCTATTTTATCTCTCCCTTTCATTTTTACAGTGTGATTTGTAATACTGTAACGTTCGATATTCATTCTTTTTTTTTCGTCCTATCTCCTCCTTTTCAAAATGAAACCAGAATAATGTCTCAATCTAATTTAGATTGTATCTTTATCCTTATCTTATTCTTTTCTTAGGACCGATCCGCTATAATGAAATTAACATAATTTACTATCTATAACTGCTTTAGTTAAGCTTTAAGAAAAATTCTATTTATTCTAATTATAATTTCCAATTATAATTTCCAATTGAATTTGATATGATCATATATTATGATTATGATTGATGAAATTTTTTTTAATAATTTATTAATATTACTTTATTATATTTTATATTTATTATTTTTTTATTTTAATTTTTTATAAAAGGAACTTAGCTTAGAACTTCGAACTTCTAGCTATAGAACTCTATTAATTAGTTTAGTTCATATGAAATTAATAGCTAAGATCCGACATTTTCCGGAATTCCTATACAATATTTCTATTTGTTACGCAATTTTTATCTTATGCGAGCCCGCTTAGCTCAGAGGTTAGAGCATCGCATTTGTAATGCGATGGTCATCGGTTCGACTCCGATAGCCGGCTTTTTCTCTATCTATTTTTCCGAGATTGATAATCTCTCCTTTTCTTCAAATAAAATGCTGGATCAGCGATCTATTATGTCGTGGTAACTTGCAATTATTAATAAAAATGGATTAGAGCAATTAGATCTCTACAGAACAAATCATCAAACGGAGCCTCAACTTCCTATATATATATACAAAAAATCTAGATGTTGATACAATTCATTTTTTTTTTGTAGTACTTCATCAGTCGATTTTGCTTTGTTTATCCTTTAGTTCAGTTTAAATTTAGATTTATTGTGTAAAATGAAATTTCAATAAAATAAAAAAAGGAGTCTTTATGTCTCGTTACCGAGGACCTCGTTTTAAAAAAATACGCCGTCTGGGAGCTTTACCAGGACTAACTAGTAAAAGACCTAGATCCGGAAGTGATCTTAAAAACCAATTGCGTTCTGGGAAAAAATCGCAATATCGTATTCGTTTAGAAGAAAAACAGAAATTGCGTTTTCATTATGGTCTGACAGAGCGACAATTACTTAGATATGTACATATCGCTGGAAAAGCCAAAGGGTCAACGGGTCAGGTTTTACTACAACTACTTGAAATGCGTTTGGATAACATCCTCTTTCGATTGGGTATGGCTTCGACCATCCCCGGAGCCAGGCAATTGGTTAACCATAGACATATTTTAGTTAATGGTCGTATAGTGGATATACCAAGTTATCGTTGCAAACCCCGAGATATTATTACTGCGAAGGATAACCAAAGATCAAAAGGTCTGATTCAAAATTATATTGCTTCATCCGCCCACGAGGAATTGCCAAAACATTTGACTATTGACTCATTCCAATATAAAGGATTAGTAAATCAAATAATAGATAGTAAATGGATCGGTTTGCAAATAAATGAGTTGTTAGTCGTAGAATATTATTCTCGTCAGACTTGAACCTAACAAAATTAAGAAAGAAAGGTTCATAGAATTTTGTCCCCTTTTCGCCGAACTAAATAGATCTAAGGGCCTTAATCCATCCGCATTTTTTCACCTATCACAAATGGATCAACAGTAGGATTTTTTTTTCTTTTTTGCTCTTTCCTATTTTATAACCACAATAATTAGGAATAGAGAATTTCTATCAAATAAGGGTCTTATTGCTGGAATAATGGTTTCAATTGTTATTTGATTTGATACATTGTGGTCGATAACATTGGTGAATTAACAGAAACGGAAAGAGAGGGATTCGAACCCTCGGTAAACAAAAGCCTACATAGCAGTTCCAATGCTACGCCTTGAACCACTCGGCCATCTCTCCTACATAATCTTATTATTGACCAGAAACTGAGTGAATAGCGAGTTATTCATATTACTGCAGTACAGGTACGACCGATCACTAGTTCCATAGGAAGAATTCCTTTCCCATTTAATATTTCTCAACAAAAACTTCTCTCATTCATCAGCTACCCCGCGGATCTATTCCAAATTTATGAATCGTCCCATGGATTTTGATATTTCGATTGTATGGCGTGGTGTATACACTTATGCAAACAGAAGGTATGGTTACTCTACTCTATTTTTTCATGGAATGATTATTCCATTCTTTTTTCTCTTTGGATCATAACCAAATCAAAACTTCTCGAGTTATTAGAATCTGTAGTAAAAAAAGTCCTTGGTTATTTAACTTAGATGAAATAGTAATAGTTCCGCTCATTGGTATACTACAAAAATGGGAATGAAATCAATCTGATTCCAATATCTCATATCTTTCCCAAACAAAAGGGGACAATTTAAGTGGAAAGCCCATATCTATTTAATATCTATTTATTAGAATAAAATTAGTCTGTTTTTATGTTATTTCGTACTGTATAATTCCTTTGCTTTGCTTGTGGGATCATTTTCCCCGAGGGGTAATGAAAAGAATTCTAGAATGGATTGCTAATTATGCCTAGATCTCATATAAATGGAAATTTTATTGATAAGACCTCTTCAATTGTAGCCAATATCTTATTACGAATAATTCCGACAACTTCAGGAGAAAAAAAGGCATTTACCTATTACAGAGATGGTGCGATTTGATTTTTTTTTCTTGTTTTTTTTTAGCCCTCACCTCAGTCTTACGAGAAAGAGACGCGGTTCGGTATAGAAAGAACGAAATTCTTGAAATAAACCTACGCTCGGTGAAGGTGAAGTTTGGAGATAGAACAATTCCTTCTATCGTGTATCCTCGATTGATGCAGCCTCAGATGTTTCAATTGTTGATTTGAGTATTGAGCGAAAGGTTACACCTATGGGTTCTGTATTGCGGGTCAATCCTACACTACATTAGTACCAATAGACGGCATAAGGGAAAAAGCACTACACCTAGGAATCAACAACACAAAAACTTTGTTATAAATTCCCCCTTTCCTTATCGGTATCGGGACTAACAAGAATGGTTGGGACAACAAACATCCATCTCGTTTGTACTTTGGATACCCGTATAACCATCAAAGATCGTTGAAGTGACTAATTCCTGGAAATAGAAGGCGTTGAGAACAAAGAAATTGTTGGAGTTACCATTTATATCTAACACTAATATGATTGGTGTTAAGAAAAAACCTCTTGCGGGAAGGCTGGCTAGAGATTTCTTGTAAAAATACTAGTTCCTTTCAGTTCATAATGAGATGAGAATAGTTCAATTTTTATTCTATGGATTATTCCCCTTAGTACTATGCGCAGAAGGGAGGAGCCGTATGAGATGAAAATCTCATGTACGGTTCTGGAACGGAGATTTTTTGAATAGAATGAACGACCGTAACGGATGTTGGCTCAATCCGAAGGAAATTATGCGGAAGCTTTACAGAATTATTATGAAGCTACGCGACCAGAAATTGATCCCTATGATCGAAGTTATATACTCTATAACATAGGCCTTATACACACAAGCAATGGAGAGCATACAAAGGCTTTGGAATATTATTTCCGGGCACTAGAACGAAACCCATTCTTACCACAAGCTTTTAATAATATGGCCGTGATCTGTCATTACGTGCGACTATCTCCACTATAGAAATAAGGAAAAAAAGCAAAGATCAAATTGGCTAGTAAATACTAGAAAAAATAGGCTTTCTACATAATGTATCGTCCAAAGCAACGATTTTTATCAGCTGTAGCAAGGAAAGAGACTTCACGAGAACCAAAATAGGAAGAAAAAAAAAATGAGTGCAGCCTATATACTATATTCTATGGATAAAGGATCAAATTGATAGAGAAAGCACCGTAAAGATCAATTAGCGAGCTATTGAGTCGATACAGTTAAGAACTGCTTACTTATGTCATGATATGGGACAAAAGTTAGGAATCAACTTATGTAATAGAGTCGATCCACTAAGGTATTGAGCAGCGGTGTAGCATCAGATCCCAAAGATAGTAAGTTCTTTTTTCTTATGGAAAAAAGTCTTTTTCAAAGATTCTATATGAATTCCATATATGAAACCGAGATAGTTACCTTTCAGAAAATTCTAACGATATTGTGGGGATACCTATGCTTCATTCTTCTGAAGGTGGGAGAAAAGATCAAACTGATTCTGATTATTGATCAAAATTAGGGTTTGAAACTTATGTAATTAACTTCTTATGGTTAACCCAAGAAAAAATGGGATAGGTTTATGAGAAATCTAATTCAGTTAGCATAGGGTAGATTAAGATAGGACACAAAAAGAATCGATTTTTGAGCCGTATGAGATAGGAAACTCTCAAGTACGGTTCTAAGGGAAGGAACCACCTATTCCGACCGGGGAGAACAGGCCATTCTACAGGGTGATTCTGAAATTGCGGAAGCTTGGTCCGATCAAGCTGCTGAGTATTGGAAACAAGCTATAGCGCTTACTCCAGGTAATTATATTGAAGCACATAATTGGTTGAAAATCACGAAGCGCTTCGAATAAAACCACTCTCTTTTTTAATGAATTAAAAAAAAATGGGTTTGGTTGTTGGATCCATCAATCAAATAAAATAGATCGTTCCTATGAGAAGATCTAATCAAGAATTTCATTTCAAGAATTTCATTATATCTCTTCCTTCTGCATTATATTTTGTACGGTATCTCATAGGGATAAATGA